CCTATCATTATTTTATTTTTTATTATAGAGTACAGTTTTATACACTACAATAACACTAATAGATAGTATAGTAGAAATAAATATACGAATATTTATTTCTACTATACTATTATACTATCGGATCTCATATCTCATAGAATACTGCCAATTCCAGTCCGCCCATTTCATTTAAGACGCGAAATTGGAATCCTTTTCCCTTTTTTCTTCAATCATTGATAAGAACTCAGAAGTCAAGTTTTATTCAAAATAATTAATTAATTATTTTGACTTACTGTTTTTACGTAAATGATAAGTAGAAAAGCAGTAGGAACTAGAATGAACAGTGCAGTAGCAATAAATGCAAGAATATTGACTTCCATAATCTCATCGTTTTTTTTTTTACTTCGCAATAACTCGGGATCTAATCCCATAGAGATGATAAACCTGTCACCTGTAAATTCAATGGATGAATTACCTCTCGATCATATTGAATCGGGTCAATATCATGAATAACAATATCTGAGCTATCAAATCAATTCATCGTCGAGAATTGAATAGTATAACATAAGAAGATCTTTTATCCATACCAAATCAAAAATAGGATTCCTGATCTAATCAAGAATTTTTTTATTTATCATTCTTTTTTCTTTTCTATAACCTATCCTACGTCTTACTTATACAATCATCCGATGAAGTATCATCTGACCATCTTCTCGTTTCCATTAGTAACAAACCAAAACAAACACTAAAATTCAATATTTTCGGATTTGATTTATTCTTTATTAGATAAGACCTCTCAAAGAAACAAGAAAATAAGAAGGAAAAAGTTCTTGATTCCTTTGGTAAGAGTGGCGGGATCTTTGTTTGATCTTTATCTTCCCCCTTCTTAGATTAGTACGGGGCACATATATCAAAAGCTCAGTGCGCAATTTGAATGAAATAGATTTTAAAATTCAAATTAGTAATTGAAGTTACACAAAATTGGGGCCAGAAAAAGAGATAGTTGAATCTAGAAAAGTTTTCTATTAGGTAGAGTAATTATGTGAAATTCATCTTGTATCGTACAAGAAACGAATTCCATTTGTGTATGTGCTCCCGAGAAACAGATGGTACTCTATTCCATTAGGGGGATCGGGAGCAATCGAAAAACCAGACCCAATATCTCTTGGAATCCTGAATAGAATGCTACCAATAATTAATAATTGTACTAATTCACATATGTCTTTCTCCCACTAATCGGTATTAGTTAAAGTAATGAAAATTTCCCTATTTCTTTGATGAGAAGTGCGAAAGAAAAAAGAAAAAAAAAATAGCCATTGGGAATTTTATTCTGTCCCCATCCCCCTTTCACAGAAAAGGGAAAGTTTTTTTATTGGATCCGTCGGGACTGACGGGGCTCGAACCCGCAGCTTCCGCCTTGACAGGGCGGTGCTCTGACCAATTGAACTACAATCCCGGGGAAATAGGAGATAGAGCAGAAAATTAGATTCTTTTTTATTGCTCCGTATCAGGTATTTCTGAAGGACAAGGAAGTTATACCAGGTCATGGTAGGTTGGCGAATTATTGGGCCGAGCTGGATTTGAACCAGCGTAGACATATTGCCAACGAATTTACAGTCCGTCCCCATTAACCGCTCGGGCATCGACCCAGGAAGAATAGAATCCGTTTGGGGCTTATTGATAATCCACGATCAATTTCCTTTCGTAGTACCCTACCCCCAGGGGAAGTCGAATCCCCGCTGCCTCCTTGAAAGAGAGATGTCCTAAACCCCTAGACGATGGGGGCATACTGGCCCGACCGCCATCATACTAAGATCATAGTAGGAACAGTTTTTGAAATTGTCAATATAATGGAATGGTATGATTAGATCCGAGGGATCTTTCTGTTTTTTATGATTTCATAGAATTTTTTGATTCGTCAATTCATGTTCATGAATCATTCATTCTAATCGCTATTCGATATAGAAATCTATATTCAATTAAAAAAAAAAAAAAATAGAAAGAATACGGTTTCATTTCTCCCACTTTTGTTCATTGGTTCAGTCATTGTTAAAATGAGGTATCTCTATCTCACACTAAGCCAGTAAATTAATAAACGAGAAATCTGGGAATAGGGATCAAGAAGTTGTTGAAAATCTTTTTTTCTCGAAGAATTTGGTTCAAGGGACCGGGAGAATCTCTTCATTACATGATTCGATGAAATATCTTGAATCTATATCGAATTGATAGGTATACATGTATCAATCGAGTGAATTTCGTTCTGCCGAGGATCAATTCAATAAAAGAAAAGCAATTGGGGTTGATCTTGAAACAATTCATTGAATTTGACCCTAGACTTGCTAGGTAAATTCTCATTCAAGAATGAGCCACCGTATACTATGAGTCTACTGCATGTACTTATGTATATAATATATGTACATAGACTCGATCTATATTTATCCACATAGTGACTCATTCAGGAATTGAATTAAAATTAACTAGGCCCTTTTAACTCAGCGGTAGAGTAACGCCATGGTAAGGC